TTCCGGTCCGAATGGATAGATTGTGCTAAAGGTGCAAACCCTTTTTTTTTTTTGATTTTTAAGAAAAAAATGAACTAAATTCAATTCAATTGATTTAAAATTGATTTGATTTTGCTTTTAGGTAAATCAACTGTTAAGTGCTTTTCTATTTCTTTTCTAAAATGCCCAATATCTGTTTTACATCTTCTATGCGAAAATGCTCAATTTTCATAAGGTCTTCTTGACTGTTATTCAAAAGGTCGAATAATGTATGTATATTGGACTTTTTGAGACAATTATAGATCCTGGGAGACAATTCTGATTGGTCAATAAAAATGGATTTCCATGCTATTTCTTTTTTCTTTTTCTTTAGTTTAGCAACCCTATCGTGAAAAGTCAAATAGGGTAAAGAAACCTTGTATTGATTGTTCTCTAAATGTAAGTTTTCTTCTGCCGACTGGAGAAAGGGAATAAATAAATCAATCAAATTCCGGGAGGCTTCATGAAGTGCTTCTTTAGGAGTTAAACCTCCATTTGTCCATATTTCTAGAAAAAGGATCTCTTGTTTTTCATTTCCATTTCCATAAGAATGAATACTATGATTCGCGTTTCGAACAGGCATGAATATAGCATCTATAGGATAACTTCCGTCTTGAAAGTTATTTGGTGTTTTTATATTATATCCTCGATTCCTTTCAATCTGTAATCCAATACAAAAATCAGTTGGTTCCGTTAGGTTAGCTATATGCTGCGTATTATCAACGATTTCCACAGAAGGTGGTAAGAGGATGTCTTGAGCAGTTACATATCCAGGACCTTTGACACAAATAAGCGCGTCACGAGTTCCATATAGATTACTTCTCAATACAATTTCTTTCAAATTCATTAAAATTTCATGTACCGATTCTTGAATACCTACTATGGTAGAATATTCATGCGGGATTTTCTCAGATTTTGCGCGTGTAATACATGTTCCTTCGATTTCTCCAAGCAAAGCTCTTCGCATCGCAATGCCTATTGTGTCGGCTTGACCTTTCATAAGTGGAGACAGAATAAAGCGTCCATAATAAAGACGCTTACTGTCTGCTCTTGATTCAACACATTTCCACTGTAGTGTCCGAGTAGATACTTTTAATTTCTCTCGAACCATAGTAATATTATTTGTCAGATTTTTGAGTCATTTATTTCTCTTGAAATCTCTTCAATGTTTATTTCTACACTCGCCTTTTTTTAGGGGGTCTGCAGCCATTATGTGGCATAGGGGTTACATCCCTTACGAAACTTAAAAGTATACCACTTCGACGAATAGCGCGTAATGCTGCATCTCTTCCGAGACCCGGACCTTTTATCATGACTTCTGCTCGTTGCATACCTTGATCTGTTACTGCTCGAATAGCATTTCCTGCTGCGGTTTGAGCAGCAAAAGGTGTCCCTCTTCTTGTACCCCTGAATCCACAAGTACCGGCGGAGGACCAAGAAATAACCCGACCCCGTACATCTGTAACTGTCACAATGGTGTTGTTGAAACTTGCTTGAACATGAATAACGCCCTTTGGTATTCGCCGTGCACTTTTACGTGAACCCACACGTCCAGTCCTACGTGAACCGCTTCTTGGTATAGATTTTGCCATATTTTATCATTTCCGAAATATAAGTCAGAGATATATGGATATATCCATTTCATGTCAAAACAGATCTTTTATTTTGATTTGTTCATCGGTTCCTTTAGAGAGTCCCTTTTCGAAAGATTATCCTTGTCTTTGTTTATGTCTCGGGTTGGAACAAATTACTATAATGCGTCCCCTTCTACGGATCAGTCGGCATTTTTCACAAATTTTACGAACGGAGGCTCTTATTTTCATAATTGTTATTCCTTAACTGAATTTCGAATCTACTTTACTGATTGGAAGAAAATAAGTTTCTTGAAATTTTTGAACCGTGAATTGGATCCTCATGAAAGGAATCTTGAAAAACCACCGAACCATTCGAATCTTTGTTGTGGGGTCTATAAATTCTGCCCCCCGTTTGAATCATAACGACTTACTTAAACTTTGATTCTATCTCCTGGTAGTATATGTATAAAAGAGTGTCGGATCCTTTCTGAAACAGAACTTAGAATCTGACTTCATTATTTAAACGAACCCCGAACATACCATTGTGAAGTGATTCAGTAATTAAACCCTCATGAATCCATTTTTCTTCTTTTATTCCAGACAAACCCTCCTTGAAGTATGAACTAATGTAGGAAGGCGTGATATTAGACAACTTGGCTTTTTTATTCGTTTTTTTCACAAACAGGAAGTTACAGATACAATTCGGATAGCAGAAAATTTACCATATATAGCACAAAATTTCTCCGCCGATTCCTTCTATCCGAGCTGCACGGTCTGTCATTATACCCCGAGAAGTAGAGAGAATTACAATCCCCATCCCGTCTAAAATTCTAGGAATTCGTTGATAGTTAGAATAGATTCGGAGACCAGGTCGACTTATTCGTTTTAAATTTAAAAGAGTTCTATATGGTCCTTTCCTATTCCTTCTATGTCGTAGGGTTAAAACCAAAAAATATTTGTTATTTTCTACAAGTTTCCTTACGTTTTCGAGAAAACCCTCTTGTAAAAGTATTTTAACAATGTTTTGGGTCATGTTAGTAGATGCTATTCGAACCGTTCCCTTTCGATCCATGTCAGCATTTCGTATAGAAGTTATTATGTCAGCAATAGTGTCCTTACCCATGATAAACTAAAATTATTGTTGCTTCCGAATTTTGATATAATCAGCATGTTCTTTTTTTATAAAAATTATTAAAGAAAATTCTTAAAAGTATATGCGTGAGACATAATCTACTAATTTATCTATTTTATTTAAATACTATCACTATCTCACGGTCTCATATTATAATACCTCAGGTGCTAATGAAACTATTTTAGTAAAATTTAACTGTCTCAATTCCCGGGCGATCGCGCCAAAAACGCGGGTTCCTTTTGGATTTCCTTCTTGATCAATGACAACTGCAGCATTGTCATCATATCGTATTATTATACCGTTATCGCGTTTGAGTTCTTTACAAGTACGTACAATTACAGCTCTGATCACTTCTGATCTTTCTAGAGGCGTATTTGGTACTGCTTCTTTTATCACAGCAACAATAACATCACCAATATGAGCATATCGGCGATTACTAGCTCCTATTATTCGAATACACATCAATTCTCGTGCCCCGCTATTGTCTGCTACATTCAAATGGGTTTGAGGTTGAATCATATCATTTTTTTTTATCCGTTTTTTTAATGTAAAATAAAGCAAAGGACGAAGTAAAAAAAAAAAAAAAGAAAGAAAACCCTGCAATTGTTTTTTTATACACAAGACTTCTTTCCTTTGGTTCTACATTTCTATCCAGAAATAATGAATTGAGTTCTTATAGGCATTTTGGACGCCGCTATTGAAATAGCCTTTCGAGCTATATTTTCGGCTACTCCACCCATTTCATAAAGTATTCTACCCGGTTTAACAACAGCTACCCAATATTCTGGGGATCCTTTCCCTGAACCCATACGGGTTTCCGTGGGTCTTACTGTAACTGGTTTGTCTGGAAATATACGTACCCATATTTTTCCGCCACGGCGTACATTTCGTGTCATTGCTCGGCGCCCTGCTTCGATTTGTCTAGCTGTAATCCAAGCGGGTTCAAGTGCTTGAAGAGCATATCTACCGAAACAAATATGATTACCTCGATAAGATATTCCTTTCATTCTTCCTCTATGTTGTTTACGGAATCTTGTTCTTTTGGGGTTATAGTTGATGGTTCTTTTTCAATTCCATCTCTACTACAGAACTGGACATGAGAGTTTCTTCTCATCCAGCTCCTCGCGAATGAAACGACTAAAACGGATTTTATGAAGATATACATGTGTTTAATGAATAATATGCTGAATCATAGGATTCTTTGAAATTGCATCTAATTAATCAATTCGTTAATCTATTCGAAATTTGTCTAGCGTGTTTAGATATTATTTAATTAAACATGTATTCTATTTCTAGATAATGTCAATGTCTTTTTTTATAACGTTATCGTTATAAAAACATCTTTCTTTTGTTTTTCCTTTTATCATATGGGATCGACAAAAATGTATCAATCTAATAAAAAAAAACTTTCGCGGGCGAATATTTACTCTTTCCATATCTATTTTAGTTATAGGGTTCGTTCATGACCTCTCAAAATAAAAGAATAAAAGAGGAGGTCCCTGGTTTGTTTCGCCATCCCACCCAATGAATCATTAAGATTCATTTTCAATAGAATCTTCTGCATTCACGGGTTATATCGTTCCCATTGCTTCTCGATTAATGGTTAGGTCTGAATTTTCCGGCGGAGTCCTTTTTTCTTAAGTCAATTTTCTCAGTCTTTATTGGCTCGAGGCTCTTGATTTTTTTGTTCTATAAGCGGATTCATCTAATTATGCATGAATCATTATTGAATTTATGCTTTATTACACTGCGTTTTATGAGATGACTCATCGACCTTACATATTGGAATCATATATCATTGATATTTCCGTTCTCTCTTTCTCTCATCCTTCCACTTATCCGCATACTTTTTTTCTATTTTGCTTTCCGACTTAGAACTTCACAACTCATAATCCGATTGGTTTTTTTATCTTTATGCAAAAAAAGATTTCAGTTGCTACAACGATATGTCCAATATATTATATCTTTATCTTGACTGGTTCTTTGGATCCAGATAATGCGAAGCAATGAGTTGGTTATTAGTGCTATAGTTATTAGTTCATACTCTGGGCCCTGGTCCGTTTTTTGAATCCTAGCCCTAAAAAAACCAACGAGTCACACACTAAGCATAGCAATTATATAAAATGATCAATCGAATTTTTATTGAACCCTCTAGAATTGCAGAATTGCTCTTTTTTTTGTTTTGCTTGAACATAAAAAGAATAAAAGGGTTTTTCTTTTTTTGTCCATTACTTGGTATAATGTAAAAACACGTAAAGTCTTATTATTCTTCGTCT